GAATGGTTTTTCGCCATATCTGTAGCCAAAAAATATACATCTATATATTTTCTGTCGTTCGGTTATGTTTGATAGTAACACGAATAAGCAAAAAAAAGATATTTCCTTTTATATTATAGATACGCCCTGTGCTCTTTATTCTCTGGACTATGATTACATAGCCCAAAGGTAAAGTGGCCAGCATAATGCAATATTAGCCTTTAATTTAAAGGCTTGAGTGAATTTTTGGTCTATGTCAGTTAGTAAGAGCCGCTGTACCCCGCAGCCTTTCCAATTACGCCTGTGAATGCCCTTACTATTACACAATAACGGCTTCAGTCGCGATTATGAATATCACTAAGGCGCAGGGCGCTCTAATAATCTATTCCGTTTGAACTTTATACATAAACAGTTACTTCTATCGTTAAGCCCTATTGGGGCCAGGTTAAAGGGCGCATGAGGCGAATTATCATCCAACAGCCAGGGAGCGGCAGATTAGTAGAACAGCGCATTAATAATTCGCATGTCGGAATAGTTTAGTCGGTTAGAACAGCGGGATCATAATTCGCACACGGGGGTTCAAATCCCCCTTCCGATAGGAACTTTCGGATAAGAATTGAACCTACGGGAGGCAAAAAAAAGATATATATATCTTTTTTTTGCTGGTCACTAACCTTATCCTAAATCTCCTTCTTCTATGATAGGCCACGGTAAAGAAAGATTTACGATGTTTCTTAGGATAACTAGAAATGCAACATAATGAATGTTGTTTTGACAAAAGGATCAATCATATAAAGTACACCTTTAGTAATTATAGATCTTGTTCACGAACTAAGTGGCTATACTCTTATGTTATATCAACAAAGTAGAATTAGCCGTTATGCTAGTAGCTTATGAATCATCATAGGTAATTCAATTCATTGTTGTAGCTCCACAAATGGGAATGCGCGCGAATGTATGTTGCTCCGGCTTGTTGCAAGATAAATTTAAGTAGGTCTACATGGCTTGCTTTCGATCGCTCTATTTGTACGTAAGGAATAAGTCAAGATAGAAGTGGTAAGAAAGGGGCAGTAAACAACATTATAACATAGGGCAGGGCCCTGTGATTAGACAAGCCATGTAGAAAACAAACACGGCTAAGAGCATCTCGAGAAGCGGTCGTATCTTATGTAAGTTATAATTAATAATTAGATTTATTTCTAAATCTGAAGTAAATTCGCATGTTATATATATGCCGTGACTTAAAAATACGTAAAGACTAAAATTCCATATAAGGCATCTCCGGCGGCAATTTGATGTAGCCGACGCGTGGCCTGCGGCTTTGCGGGGCCGGGGCGCTCCGAAGGTTTTTCTCCGAGGGTTTTAGAAGAAATCAAAATAAAGTCAAGTTAGAGAGCTTTGTGATCGGCGAGAATCGCCGAAGAGCACTTGTGTAGTCTACCTCATCGAACGCAGGAAACCTACGACTGAGCAAGTTCCCTTTTTACTCTATTCATCAATCGCTACGCGCTTCCGGGCACTATGGTAAGACGTGAAAACACCCGATCCCATTCCGACCTCGAAATGTGAAATCGTCTTACGCTATATGTACTGATTTATCAATTTCGGGAGACATGGTCCAGGCCCGGACAACGTCCAATTTCAATTATTCTAAAACGCTATTGAAAGTGATGAACAATCAATCGCGAGGCCGAAGGTCCTAGAGGACTAAGCTCGCCAAATAGTACTATGCAACACTCGGCGCCTACGGATGAATCATCATAGAGACTCGCAAGAAAAAAATGACATATTTCTAATAAAGAACTCTACTTAGGGCGGGCGGGGAACTGCTGCGCAAAAAGAAATATTTTGCGGCGCCGTTGAAGAAAACCTTATTATGTGCGCGGGATAGAGTAATTGGTAACTCGTCAGGCTCATAATCTGAATGTTGTGTAGGTTCAAATCCTACTCCCGCCAAATATTTTAAGTGGTTTTTTGTGGAACAGCGGGATTTATACAAAAAGCAGCAGTGCATCCATAACTTGGTTATTTCTGCGCGTTCTTGATCTATTTTTCGGTTATAAAGATATTGAAATAAAGAAATGAATGGTGTGATAAGACAAATACTCATTCATTATATTGTGTCTAGGCGAAAGGAACCCTGTATTCTGCTTGTAATGCGAATGATGCGATATGTAAATAAAAGATACGTATTATTCTATTGATGATCTGAAATAGTCATTTACAGTATAATGAAGGGATTAATCGATCCAGTTATTTTAGTGGCCTGGATTTTCGTATGCCTTTTTTTTCATCAGATGTTTTTTCTTTTTTTTTTTCTGGAAAAATATGCACAAAATGCATAAACCTTCGTCTTCAAGCCTGAATGCACCCGCTTCAGTAAATGACCTGACTAGAAGGCAAGCCCACCATTTTGAAGTATGAATAGAAGTCTCATTGGCGAATATTTTGGTAGTGACTAGTGAGGTAGGTGCAATTCCTACTGTATCCAAAATAATGCATCGGATGAATGCCTAGGCAT